GGTAAAGGCAAAAAGTATTCTACATACTAGGATTAGGAATGCAATACCAAGACTTCTTGACATCTTGTAGAAAAAGAATCAAAAAATTGTTAGGCATTAGCATTATGTATAATAAAAAAATAAAATTAACAACTTTTTAATTCTTTTTACAAACTTGATGTTGATAAATCTGCCAGTCTAAAAATTCATTTCGGATAATTGAACCTTTTCAAATTGTTTCTTTTTCAGAACCAAAAAAATTTGTGCTAAAACAACAGATGCTAAGAAGACCAAAAGGCCTTGAATGCGTAATGGATCTTGAAGTACGATTTCTGCATCGCCTTGCCCAAAGCCGCCTACATTAGGATTACTCGTTAATGGTTGATCAAATTTGATAGATTCGCCCTCGGAAACAAGAAGTTCCGGGCCTGGGGGTATAATATCAATTACTTGACGAACATCCGATGCATCCGCTATCGTTATTTCGTATCCCCCTTTTTCTTTTCGTATGATTTTGCTTACTATCCCCGTTGCTGTAGCATTATAAACTGTATTGTTACTCTTGCTACCGTCGGGATAAATCTGACCCCTCCCCCGGTTTCCACCTACGTATATAGGATATTTTAAGAAGTGAACATCTTTCTTAGTAGCAGGGTCCGGTGAAAGAATAGGAAAGGTAATTTCACTATATTTTTGACCAGGAACAGGGCCTATCACAAGAATATTTTTGTTATTGGGGCGATAGCTCTGAAAAGACAAATTACCTATCTTTTCTTTCATCTCGGGAGAAATACGATCCGCAGGGGCTAATTCAAAACCCTCAGGTAAAATAAGAACAGCCCCGACATTTAAAGACCCCTTTTTCCCATTAGCAAGAACTTGTTTCAATTGCATATCATAAGGAATTCGAACAACTGCTTCAAATACAGTATCCGGAAGTACCGCTTGTGGTACTTCAATATCCACGGGCTTATTAGCTAAATGGCAATTGGCACATACAATACGCCCAGTCGCTTCTCGTGGATTTTCATAACCCTTCTGCGCAAAAATGGGATATCCACTTGAAATGGATGTACGAGTTATGATATATATCATGAGCGATGCGGAAATAAATCGAGTAATCTGTTCCTTTATCCAAGAAAAAGTATTTCTAGTTTGCATGGTCCAACCATTGATCCCGAAAATTTCTACAATAAATTGGAATAGGTCGCTAGTACAGTTTCCTATCCACGATTCTGGTATTTACTAGAATATAGGACGAATCCCTAAGGATGAGTATAAATAGAAAGAATAAAGTACGGTTTGAAATGCTTTTTCTGTACAACTCCAAAGTAACAAAGATTCTAATTAGATTAGAGTGGATTATTTATCAATCATTCATTGAATGATAAATCACTACAAGTGACGGAGATAGCCGATTTAAATAACGGAAAATCCAATATTTAAAAATTGTATCTAGAATGACTGGAAAGGTAGAAACAAGACCAGATATAATTTGATCGTTATGAACAAATCCAAAATCTTTGTAGACAGAACCAATCATTAGTTCCCACCCATGGGGGGAATGGAACCCGATACATAAATCAGTTAATAAAAGAATAGAAAAAGCTTTTATTGTATCGCTTAAGTTATATACGAATTCTTGAGCCCAAGAGTTAAGAATAACAAGTTCTTCATTACCCAGAATAGAATAACCACTTAGAATAATGAAACAGATTATATTTGTCGAGAAGTGCAAAATCGTATGGATATAATTGTCATTGTATATCTTGATTAATTGGATCGTTTCTTTGTGCATTCCTATACGAAGCTTTTGTAAATGTGTCTCCGAGTTTTCCTTGATCATTTCGTCCAAGAGGACTAGTTCTTCTAATTCTATGAATTTTTCTAGAATATTCTTTTCTTGAATGTCATTCAAAAAAGTTTCGGATTGTTTAGTATTCCACCAATTAATAATACAAGATTCCAGGCTTTTATTAGAAATCCACCAGGGCAATAAGACTACAGATGCAAGATATATAAGAGAAGTAAATGCTTTCTTTTTTTCCATTTTTATTTGTGAATTGTAAATAAACTCACCGTATTCGTCGACTCTATGCAATCTACTATTTCTATGAAGTATAAGTTCTATTACAAGGTGTCGAATCTAGAAGTCTCTTCACTGTTTTTTTTATTCCGGGATTAGTCCTTGAATCTAGAAAAAATACATAAATCGAATAAAAATCCACTTCGAATTCGAATGAAGCAATAAAATAAAAAATTGACAAGATATGATTCATCTGGATCTAAACTATCAATTCCAACTTCAACAAATATTGGGCTTAAAATAAAAAGCGAAGTTGCTTTATTTCAAAATAGTTTAATATATAGGATGAATCTATTATTTCACTTCATTACTTATTTTGGTGCTGAATTGAGTGGATTTCCATATGTATAAAAGAGTTTTTTTTAGGGTTGTTACGTCTGCGTCTACTTTCGGCTCAAACCAGCGTTCTGAAAAAACTTTAGTGAAGTTATGTTAGAGAAAAAGCAGGGTTTGTTTAGTTCATTTGTCAAAAAACCTCAATCGGGACACGCAAAAAATAGGCCAATTCGGCAGCTTTTTGTTCAATTTCTCGGGGCGTAAAATTTTCATCAGTACGTGTCAAGGGAACGGCCCCCTGGCCTCGGATTTCCATATAAAGAACACGACGAGCATAAATACCCTCTTTAACTTCTATTCGGACAGACTGAATATCTTTTATCAGAAATCGGAGGAAAACACGACGATTTTTTCCAGGAAATCCCCAACGAAAAATAGACACTATTCCTTCTTTTCTATCGAATCGATCATAACCACTACCTACATTCCACGAAATTGTACACCACAAATAGGCGCTAATAAAAAGACTCGCGACCCCATAAAAAGACATTACGAGTCCTTGTGGAAAAAAAATGATTTCTTGAGAAGGAAATAAATATATCAAATTTTTACCAAGATAACTGGAGGTTCCAACCAATAAGAAGCCTAATGAACCTAAAAAAAGAATAATGGCCCAGAAAAAATTACTTATTTTTCGAGACCCCCTTATAAGTTCTATCCATATATGTTCTGATCGCCAACTCATACTTGATATGATTTCATTTTATTTGGAATTGAGCACATAGCCCAATGAATTTGACTTTACTTTTTTTGTTTCCGAAACAACTCTCATCAACTAGCACTATTTTGATGTTAACCTTTAGGAATAATTCATAAAATGGGTTAGATGGAAAAACCCTCTTCACTTCATGACCCTACTAAGGATATTTGCATACCTATTAATACATAGAGTTTCCATTTAAGACATCCGCCAATACCAATTCTAATTGAAAATACCTAGAATTAATTTAGCCATATATAATTTTCGGTATGTATAAGAACCCTTTCTTTCATTTATGTATGTTCGCTTTCTGTTCCGCGGAAACCCCATAGTTATACCATATTCCAATAAATTTCATTTTTTTTACTTAGATAAAAAAATGAAATTTAGTCCCATCAGATCTAAACAATCTTGTTTTTTTGAACATAAAGAAATAAAGAAGCCATTGCCATTGCCGGAAATACTAGGCCTACTAAAGGCACAAAAATAGAAGGAAAGTTGAAAGTTATCATAGAATGAATACCCCGATTTACTATTTGTACCTGTTATTATTATATTGCTTCTATTGTTATAAAGATATCTTGTAATAATTTTAAATTATAGAATTATTATTAATTCGATTCTACTTAGTATATTGTAATTATGAAATTTTCATTTGAATTAATCTAGATCGAAGTAGAAGTATATATCTAAGTGAGTATATATAATAAGTGCAAGGAATGTAGACCTAAATAAATGGACTTATTCCGACATGAAGGATAGGTATGATAATTTAATTTCTTTTTCTATTCTTCTTCGTCTTTTAATAAAGAAAAAGTTTTTTACAAATTACCGAAAGATTTATAGGCTTCTTAGACAAAATGAGAGATATAGAAAAAAACACAATTATATATTTTCTATATTTAAATTTATTATATAATACATAGGAAGATGCACTTTGCCTAATTTCACAAAAGCAAGAATTCATTCTTTTATAGAGGCTCACTGATTCGTAATCATGAATATTAGTAAAAAAAAAAAAAGAAAAATTATATGCAACTTGTGATTCTTTCTACAAGTGGATCTTATGGATCTTAGTTCACCAAAGAAAATCACATTCTTCTTATTTTTACTTTGATTCCGATAAACTAACTACATCTTTATTACAAAAAACGAATTAAACTTAATACTCTTTTGAATTTTTATTCAAAGGAAAGAAAGCGTGGAGTTCAAATAACTCACTCAGAACGCTTTTTAAAGGATTACGTGGTACGATTAGATCGAATAAGCCCTTCTGAAATAAATATTCAGCCGCTTGTGACCCTTCGGGTACTGTTTTATTTAATGTTTGTTCAATTACTCTTTTACCCGCAAATGCAATGTAGGCGTTGGGTTCGACAATAATGATATCCCCCAACATACCAAAACTGGCTGTCACCCCGCCCGTAGTCGGAGATGTAAGAATTGGTACATAAAAAAGTTTTTTATTTGATTGATAATCGTATAAAGCAGAAGAAATTTTAGCCATTTGCATCAAGCTCAAACTTCCTTCTTGCATACGCGCACCCCCAGAAGCACATACTATAATAAGAGGTAAAAATTTTTTGGTAGCATACTCAATCAATCGGGTAATTTTCTCCCCGACTACAGATCCCATACTACCCCCCATAAACTGAAAATCCATAACCCCAATTGCTACGGGAATACCATTTAATTGGCCTATGCCTGTTTGAATGGCCTCAGTTAATCCTGTCTTTCTTTGATAAGAATCAATACGATCTTTATAAGGCTCCTCCTCCGAATGAAATTCAATGGGATCCAAAGAGACCATGTCTTCGTCCATAGGATCCCAAGTACCTGGATCAATCAAAAGTTCTATTCTATCTGAACTACTCATTTTCAAATAATATCCACATTGTT